AATGAATTGCCTGATAAAAGGATTACCTTGATAGGGTAAATAATATGATAAATATCATATTCATTATATTTAATAGAATTAAACTATTTCTAAAAGTATCAAAAACTTTTGTGCATCATACACCAAAATATACTCTACATAAAAAGATAAGCTAAATTAAGCTACTGGGTTCATACCCCATTTATAAAGGTTATAGTCCTTTTCTTTTTAATTTTTAAAAATTCTTCTAAAATTTTATTTTTTAGAACTTTAATATTTGGATCATTAATTACTATTTCATCAAACTCATGATTAAGAGCTTGAATAGGGCTAGAAATTAATTTATTATCATTTATTCCCTTAATAATTGATACAAATAATTTAATATCTACTGAAGCCTCGTTAAAGTATTTTTTAACACAAGCACTAGCCTCTTCCATTTTATTATTTGCAGTAATTATGTCCATATTAAAATTTAATTTTATTTCTCAATTAAATTTTAATTATAACTATTCTGATTTAATTATTTTATCCTCATTAATATTAAAATCAGGGGCTGCTCCTTTTCACTTTTGATTCCCTGGAGTTATAGAAGGATTATCCTGAATTAATAATTTAATTTTAATAACTTGACAAAAAATTGCTCCAATAATATTAATTTCTTATATTTTAAATAAGTCATTTCTTATTTTTGTAATTATTTGTTCAATAATTATTGGTTCATTAGGAGGATTAAATCAAACTTCACTTCGAAAAATTATAGCATTTTCGTCAATTAACCACTTAGGATGAATACTAGCAGCAATAATTTCAAATGAAAATTTATGATTATTCTATTTTTTAATGTATAGATTTTTGTCTTTAACAATTGTTTTCTTTTTCAATGTATTCAAAATATTTCATGTTAATCAAATATTTTCATCAATATTTTTTTCAAAAACATTAAAATTTACTTTATTTATAAACTTACTCTCATTAGGAGGATTACCTCCATTTTTAGGATTTCTTCCTAAATGAATAGTAATTCAACAATTAGCTAGAAGTCATCAATTATCTTTATTAATCATTATAACAGCTTTAACTTTAATTACTTTATATTTTTATTTACGAATTAGTTATTCTGCTTTTATGTTAAATTATACTGAACCAAATTGACAAATAAGTATAAACTTAAATAATAGTTATATAAGTTTTTATTTAATTCTTTCATTTTTTTCATTATTTGGATTATTTATTATTTCAATAATCTATTTAATTTATTAAGGCTTTAAGTTAATTAAACTAATAGCCTTCAAAGCTATATATATAAGTATAAACCTTTTAAGCCTTAGTAATATTTAATATTACTCCTTTAGAATTGCAGTCTAATATCATTATTGACTATAAGGCCTAATTTGATTAAAGAAGTTAAATCTTCATACATAGATTTACAATCTATTGCCTATAATTCAGCCATTTAATCGCGACAATGATTATTTTCAACAAATCATAAGGATATTGGAACATTATATTTTATTTTTGGGGCATGAGCTGGAATAATTGGAACTTCACTAAGTATTCTAATTCGAGCTGAATTAGGGCATCCAGGATCTTTAATTGGAGATGACCAAATTTATAATGTAATTGTAACAGCACATGCTTTTGTAATAATTTTCTTTATAGTTATACCTATTATAATTGGAGGATTTGGAAATTGATTAGTCCCATTAATATTGGGGGCTCCTGATATGGCATTCCCTCGAATAAATAATATAAGTTTTTGACTTTTACCCCCATCATTGACTCTTTTATTAGCAAGTAGTATAGTAGAAAATGGGGCTGGAACTGGTTGAACAGTTTACCCACCATTATCAGCTGCAATTGCCCATGGAGGAGGATCAGTAGACTTAGCAATTTTTTCTTTACACCTTGCAGGAATTTCCTCTATTTTAGGAGCTGTTAATTTTATTACTACTGTAATTAATATACGATCAACAGGAATTACATTCGATCGAATACCTCTATTTGTATGGGCAGTAGTAATTACAGCTATTCTTTTATTACTATCTTTACCAGTATTAGCTGGAGCAATTACTATACTTTTAACAGACCGAAATCTAAATACATCTTTCTTTGATCCCGCTGGAGGAGGAGACCCAATTTTATACCAGCACTTATTTTGATTTTTTGGCCATCCTGAAGTATATATTTTAATTCTTCCTGGATTCGGGATAATTTCTCATATTATTAGTCAAGAAAGTGGAAAAAAGGAAACTTTTGGTTCATTAGGAATAATTTATGCTATATTAGCTATTGGTTTATTAGGATTTATTGTCTGAGCTCATCATATATTTACTGTAGGAATAGATGTTGATACACGAGCTTATTTTACATCAGCTACTATAATTATTGCCGTTCCAACAGGAATTAAAATTTTCAGTTGATTAGCTACCCTTCATGGTACACAACTAACATATTCACCAGCTATTTTATGAGCATTAGGATTTGTGTTTTTATTTACTGTAGGAGGACTAACAGGAGTTGTACTTGCTAATTCCTCACTTGATATTATTTTACATGATACATATTATGTAGTAGCCCATTTCCACTATGTTTTATCAATAGGAGCTGTATTTGCTATTATAAGAGGATTTGTACATTGATACCCTTTATTTACAGGGTTATCTTTAAATCCAACTCTTTTAAAAAGTCAATTTTTAGTAATATTTATTGGAGTAAATTTAACATTTTTTCCTCAACATTTTTTAGGCCTAGCTGGGATACCTCGACGATATTCAGACTATCCTGACACATACACTGCATGAAATGTTGTTTCAACGATTGGGTCTACAATTTCATTTTTAGGGGTTATTTTATTCCTATACATTATTTGAGATAGAATAATTACTAAAAAAATTGTAGTATTCCCTATTCAATTAAATTCATCAATTGAATGATACCAAAATTTACCTCCAGCTGAACATAGTTATTCTGAACTTCCATTATTAACTGCTTCATTCTAATATGGCAGATTAGTGCAATGGATTTAAGCTCCATATATAAAGATTTATTCTTTTATTAGAAAATGTCAACATGAGCAAATCTTGGACTACAAGATAGTACTTCTCCTTTAATAGAACAATTAACCTTTTTTCATGATCATACTTTATTAATTTTAGTAATAATTACCATTTTAGTTGGTTATTTAATATTTATGTTATTTTTTAATTCATATACTAATCGATTTCTATTACATGGACAAACTATTGAAGTAATTTGAACAATTTTACCAGCAATTGTTCTTTTATTTATTGCCTTTCCTTCATTACGACTATTATACCTTTTAGATGAAATTAATGAACCTATTATTACTTTAAAAACTATTGGACATCAATGATATTGAAGTTATGAATATTCAGATTTTTTAAATATTGAATTTGATTCATACATAATTCCTACTAATGAATTAAATATTGATGGATTCCGTTTATTAGACGTAGATAATCGCGTTGTATTACCAACTAATTCACAAATCCGAATTTTAGTAACAGCAGCAGATGTTATTCATTCATGAACAATCCCTACCTTAGGGGTTAAGGTTGACGGAACTCCTGGACGATTAAATCAAACTAGATTTATAATTAATCGACCTGGTTTATTTTTCGGGCAATGTTCAGAAATCTGTGGTGCTAATCATAGTTTTATACCTATTGTAATTGAAAGTATTCCTGTAAATCACTTTGTTAAATGAATTTCTCATATAAGTAATGCATCATTAGATGACTGAAAGCAAGTATTGGTCTCTTAAACCATTTAATAGTAAATTAGCAATTACTTCTAATGAATAAAAAATTAGTTAAAGATATAACATTAGTATGTCAAACTAAAATTATTAATATTTTAATATTTTTTAATTCCACAAATAGCACCAATTAGATGATTATTATTATTTTTTATTTTTTCTATCACATTTATTTTATTTAATATCATAAATTATTTTTCATACCTCCCCTCTTCTCCTAAATCTAATAAACCTACTCATTTATTAACTAATTCTTTTAATTGAAAATGATAACTAATTTATTCTCAGTTTTTGACCCTTCATCAAACTTATTTAATTTATCATTAAATTGATTAAGAACTTTTATTGGATTAATTATAATTCCAATAACATATTGATTTATACCAAATCGGTATCAAATTATTTGAAATAATATTTTATTAACTCTTCATAAGGAATTTAAAACTTTACTAGGTCCAACTGGGCATCCAGGAAGAACTTTTATTTTTATTTCATTATTTTCACTAATTTTATTTAATAATTTTATAGGACTATTTCCATACATTTTTACAAGAACTAGTCATTTAACATTAACTTTAACTTTAGCTTTACCTCTTTGATTATGTTTTATAATTTATGGATGAATTAATCACACTCAACATATATTTGCTCATTTAGTTCCTCAAGGAACTCCTGCTGTATTAATACCTTTTATAGTATGTATTGAAACAATTAGTAATGTTATTCGACCAGGAACTTTAGCTGTTCGATTAGCTGCTAATATAATTGCTGGACATTTACTATTAACTTTATTAGGAAATACCGGCCCATCAATGTCACACTCTTTAGTAAGCCTATTAATTATTGGTCAAATTGCATTACTAGTCTTAGAATCAGCGGTTGCTATTATCCAATCATATGTATTTGCTGTTTTAAGAACTTTATACTCTAGAGAAGTAAACTAATGTCAACTCATGCAAATCATCCATATCATTTAGTTGATTATAGTCCTTGACCTTTAACCGGAGCAATCGGAGCTATAACAACTGTTTCAGGATTAGTTAAATGATTCCATCAATATGATATTTCTTTATTTGTATTAGGAAATATTATTACACTTTTAACTATATATCAATGATGACGAGATATCTCCCGAGAAGGAACATTTCAAGGATTACATACTTATCCTGTTACTCTTGGATTACGATGAGGAATAATTCTATTTATTGTTTCAGAAATTTTCTTTTTTATTTCATTTTTTTGAGCATTTTTTCATAGTAGATTATCTCCAACAATTGAATTAGGGATTAATTGACCTCCAGCTGGTATTATCCCATTTAATCCCTTCCATATTCCTCTATTAAATACGGCAATTCTTCTTTCTTCAGGGGTAACAGTAACTTGAGCACATCATAGTTTAATAGAAGGTAATCATTCACAAACTACTCAAGGATTATTTTTTACAATTTTATTAGGAATTTATTTTACTATTCTTCAAGCATATGAATATGCTGAAGCCCCATTCACAATTGCAGATGCAGTTTATGGATCAACTTTTTTTATAGCAACAGGATTTCATGGAATTCATGTAATTATTGGAACATCATTTCTTTTAATTTGTCTAATCCGACACTTAAATAATCACTTTTCTAAAAATCATCACTTTGGATTTGAAGCTGCAGCTTGATACTGACATTTTGTCGATGTTGTATGACTATTTCTTTATATTTCTATCTATTGATGAGGAGGATAGTTATTTATATAGTATAAAAGTATATATGACTTCCAATCATAAGGTCTAATTATTCATTAGTATAAATAATTTTTTCATTATTTATTATAGGTTCCATTATTATAATTATTTCAATAGTTGTTATAATATTAGCAACTATTTTATCTAAAAAAGCAATTATTGACCGAGAAAAAGCATCTCCATTTGAATGTGGATTTGACCCTAAAAGTTCATCTCGATTACCTTTTTCCTTACAATTTTTTTTAATTGCAATTATTTTTTTAATTTTTGATGTAGAAATTGCTTTAATTTTACCAATAATTATAATTATTAAATTTTCTAATTTAATAATTTGATCTTTTACTAGAATTTTTTTTATTCTTATCCTCTTATTAGGATTATATCATGAATGAAATCAAGGAGCCCTTGAATGAACGTCTTAATAAAGGGTTGTAGTTAATTATAACATTTGATTTGCATTCAAAAAGTATTGAAGATATTCAATCTTCCTTGAATATGAAGCGATAAATCGCAATTAGTTTCGACCTAATTTTAGATAACTTTTATCCTTATTCTAATTAATTGAAGCCAAAATAGAGGCATATCACTGTTAATGATAAGACTGAATATTAATTCCAATTAAGGAAGTATGGTATTCAAGAAAAAGCTGCTAACTTTATTCTTTAATGGTTAAATTCCATTTATACTTCTATTTATATAGTTTAATTTAAAACCTTACATTTTCACTGTAAAAATAAAGAATTTTCTTTTATAAATTACTAAATTAATTTCATTACTTAAAGATATTTACTATCACCCTAACATCTTCAATGTTATGCTCTAATTTTTAAGCTATTTAAGTATTTAAGTATTACTAATCCTACTAAAATAAAAACTCATGTAATAAATACTAATAAATAAATTTTTAAATTATTATTTTGAACAATTTGATTTAATTTAGAATATTTCGTTAAATTATTATATAAATTTTGCCCCCCAAAATATTCTGATCACCCTTGATCAAAACTTTTTACAACGATATTCCCTAAATTTAAAGGACTGTAAATAATCCCATAGGTTGAAATATAGGGTATAAATCATATAGAACCTAAAAATGTTCTAGTTAAATAATAACTCAACGATTTATTAGTAAAGTAAAAAGAAACATTAGAAATTACATACCCAATTGTCCCTCCTATAATACAAACAAATAAAGTTAATAATTTTAATTCAAAAGGTAAACAAATTATATCAGGGGTTGGAAAAATTAATCAATTTAATATACTCCCCCCAATAATTGCTATAACTAATAACCCCATTATACCCTTTAATATAATTCATCCTTCATCATTTAAAAAATGTAATGCCCCAGCATTAAAATCTCCAGTTATAGAATAATAAGCTAATCGTAATGAATAACAAACAGTTAATCCTGTAGAAAAAAAATATAAAAAGAAACTAAATATATTTAAATATGATAAAGAAACAATTTCTAAAATTAAATCCTTAGAATAAAATCCTGCTAAAAATGGTATACCACATAAAGCTAAATTAGCAACATTAAAACATGAAGAAGTTATAGGTATATGGTATGTAAATCCCCCTATATTACGAATATCTTGAGAATTATTTATATTATGAATAATAGCTCCTGCACATATAAATAATAAAGCCTTAAATAAAGCATGTGTTAATAAATGAAAAAAAGCTAATTTTGGGTATCCTATAGATAAAATTCTTATTATTAATCCTAATTGTCTTAAAGTAGATAAAGCAATAATTTTTTTTAAATCAAATTCAAAATTAGCCCCAATTCCAGCTATAAATATAGTTAATCCAGAAATTAACAATAATAATTGTCCTGTTCATGAATCTAATAACAATACATTAAATCGGATTAATAAATAAATACCAGCAGTTACTAATGTTGAAGAATGAACTAAAGCAGAAACAGGAGTAGGGGCAGCCATTGCCGCAGGTAATCAAGAAGAAAAAGGAATTTGAGCTCTTTTAGTTATTGCCGCTAATATAATTAATCCAGCAATAATTTGTATTCTTTTATCATTTTTTATTAATTCTAAATAAAAAATATAATTTCAACTTCCATAATTTAATATTCAAGCAATAGATAAAAGAAAAGCTACATCTCCAATTCGATTAGATAAAGCTGTTAATATTCCTGCATTATAAGATTTAACATTTTGAAAATAAATTACTAATAAATAAGAAACTAGTCCTAATCCATCTCATCCCAATAAAATTCTAATTAAATTAGGACTAATAATTAATAATATCATTGATAAAACAAATATTAAAACTAATATAATAAACCGATTAATATTTATATCAGATGATATATATTCCTTTCTATAAAAAATAACTAAAGAAGAAATTAATAAAACAAAAGATATAAATATTAATCTTATTCAATCAAATAAAAAAGTTATTACAATTCTAGAAGAGTATAAAGTTACAACTTCTCACTCAATAAATACTATATAATCATTTAATAAATAAGTAATTCCTAAAAAGAATAATCTAATTCTTAAACTAATTAAACTAATAAATCTAATTAAACAAATTGATAAATATTTCACGATCTAAAATGAATTAAATTCATATCATTGACACCACAAATCAATATTTTTATTAAACTATTTAAATTATAGTCATAAAAAGCAAGATTCTCTCTTTATAATTAATAAATTTAAAGGAAATCAATGTAAAAATATTAATAAATACTCACGAGATACTCCCCCTCTTCTTGAATACATTCCTGAACATAATTTTCCATGTTGACTATAAGCATATAAATATAAAGTATATGCTGCTCTAAAAAATGAAAGTAAAGCTAATATAAATATAGAAATTCAAGACCAACTTACAATTCTATTTAATAAACTAATTTCCCCCAATAAATTTAAAGTAGGAGGAGCTGCTATATTAGCAGATCTTAATAAAAATCATCATAATGTTATTCTTGGCATAAAATTTAATAACCCCTTATTAATTAAAAGACTTCGACTACCTAATCGTTCGTATGAAACATTAGCTAAACAAAATAATCCTGATGAACATAATCCATGAGCAATTATTAAACTATAGGACCCTCTAAACCCTCAACAAGTTAAAGTTATTAATCCTCTTAATACAATCCCCATATGAGCAACAGAAGAATATGCAATTAAAGCCTTTAAGTCTGTTTGACGTAAACAGATTAAACTTACCAAAAATCCCCCAACTAATCTAATTCTAACTCAAACAAAATTTAATTTTAAACCAGTTTTTAACAAAAAACTAAAAACACGTAATAATCCATACCCCCCTAACTTTAATAAAATACCAGCTAAAATTATAGATCCAGATACTGGAGCTTCTACATGAGCTTTAGGTAATCATAAATGAACAAAAAATATAGGTATTTTAACTAAAAAAGCTAAAATTATACACAAGTATAATAATTCATTTATATATCTATAATTACTTAATAAATAAAAATTTATTGTATTACAATCTCTATATAAATAAAAAATTCCAACTAATATTGGTAAAGAGGCTAATAAAGTATAAAATAATAAATACACTCCTGCCTGTAAGCGCTCAGGTTGATACCCTCATCCTATAATTAAAAATAAAGTTGGAATTAAACTTCTTTCAAAAAATAAATAAAATTGAAATAATCCTATACTTCTAAAAGTTAAGTATAAAAATAACAATAAAAATAAAATATTTACAGTAAAAAAATTTACATAATTTCTATATTTTTCCACAGATTCACTAGCTAATAATATTAAAGAACAAATTCAAAATCTTAATAAAATGAGACCGTAAGAAATTATATCACACCCCATAAAATATCTTAAATTTAAAAAATAATTACTTCTGTAATTTATAATAATAAATAAAAAAGTAAGTACAAATAAAATATTTTGAACCGTTCAAAATATTTTATTTATAAAACTAATTAAAATTAAACAAAAAATAGCTAATAAAAACTTTAACATTGTAAAATTCTAAAAGTTTGGAAATAATCATTTCCATGAGTTCGAATTATAGAGACTAATACTGATAACCCTAATGCCCCTTCACAAACACAAAAAGTTAAAAATATTATTCTAAAAAATCTTTCATAATTATATAAATTTAAATAAATAAATAATAATAAAAATAATCTTAATACTATAAATTCTAATCTTAATAAAGTTGATAATAAATGTTTACGATTAGAAACAAATACTATTACTCCTATAATAAACATAAACAAAGGTATTCCTCAATAAATAAATATTAACATTAGTTTTAATAGTTTAACAAAAACGTCGGTCTTGTAAACCAAAAATAAGAATTAATCTTTTAAAACTTCAGGAAAAAAGAAATCTCTTTATCATTAATCCCCAAAATTAATATTTTAATTAAACTACTTCCTGATATTTATCAAATTATACTATATTTAATAAGTTTTATTTCAAGAATTATTTTTTTACAAATAAACCATCCATTAGCCATAGGATTACTTTTATTAGTACAAACCTTTTTAATTTGTTTAATAACAGGACTTTTTGCTAAAACATTTTGATTTTCCTATATCTTATTTTTAACCTTTTTAGGAGGAATATTAGTGTTATTTATTTATGTTACATCCTTAGCTTCTAATGAAATATTTTCATTATCTATAAAATTAACAATTTCAACTATTTATTTTATTGGTTTAATTTTTATTATTACTTTATTTATAGATAAATCATTTATTACATCTTTTTTCTTAAATAATGAAATAATTCCTACTTCTCAAATAAATTCGTATATTTTAGAAAATTCTTTAAGCTTAAACAAATTATATAACTTTCCCACAAATATTATTACACTAATCTTAATTAATTATTTACTTCTTACTTTAATTGCCGTAGTAAAAATTACAAATATTTTTTATGGACCACTACGACCTATATATTAAACTAATGAATAAACCTTTACGACAAGAACATCCCTTATTTAAAATTATAAATAATGCATTAGTCGATTTACCTGCTCCTGTTAATATTTCAGCATGATGAAATTTTGGGTCTTTACTAGGTCTTTGCTTAATTATTCAAATTTTAACAGGACTATTTTTAGCAATACATTATACTGCAGATATCTCTATAGCTTTTGATAGAGTAACCCACATTTGTCGAGATGTAAATTACGGGTGATTATTACGAACTCTTCATGCTAATGGAGCATCCTTTTTCTTTATTTGTATTTATTTACATGTTGGACGTGGAATTTATTATGGATCATACCTTTTTGAACCTACATGATTAGTAGGAGTAATTATTTTATTCCTAGTAATAGGAACAGCTTTTATAGGATATGTATTACCTTGAGGTCAAATATCTTTCTGAGGAGCAACTGTAATTACTAATTTACTTTCTGCTGTTCCTTACTTAGGAACAGATTTAGTACAATGAATTTGAGGAGGGTTTGCTGTTGATAATGCCACTCTTACTCGATTTTTTACTTTCCACTTTATTCTCCCATTTATTGTAACAGCTATAACTATAATTCATTTATTATTTTTACATCAAACAGGATCTAATAATCCATTAGGAATTAATTCTAATTCAGATAAAATTCCTTTCCACCCATACTTTACTTATAGGGATATTGTAGGATTTATTATTATAATAATAATTTTAACTTTACTTACTTTAATTGACCCTTACTTATTAGGAGATCCTGATAATTTTATTCCAGCAAATCCTTTAGTTACTCCCGTTCATATTCAACCTGAATGATACTTTTTATTTGCATATGCAATTTTACGATCAATTCCTAATAAATTAGGAGGAGTAATTGCATTAGTTATATCTATTGCTATTTTAATAATTTTACCATTTTATCATTTAAGTAAATTTCGAGGAATCCAATTTTATCCAATTAATCAAGTACTATTTTGATGTATAGTTGTAATTGTAATTTTATTAACATGAATCGGAGCACGACCAGTAGAAGACCCATATATTTTAATTGGACAAATTCTAACAGTTTTATACTTTTTATACTATATTATTAATCCATTAATTATTAAATGATGAGATTCACTACTTAATTAGTTAATGAGCTTGATATAAGCATATGTTTTGAAAACATAAGATAGAACATAAATATTCTATTAACTTTACTAAAATTTATTCACAACATTAATGATATAATAAAAAGTTTTAAACCAATAAAAAATATTAAATAATTTAAAGCAAATGGTAAAAAACTTTTTCAAGCTAAATATATTAATTTATCATATCGAAATCGTGGTAAGGTCCCTCGAGCTCAAATAAATAAAAAGGAAATAAAAACTAATTTAATATAAAAATCAAATCTAAAAATATTGCACCCTATAAAAATTACAATATATAATATACTTATAAATAGAATTCTTGCATATTCAGCTAAAAAAATTAAAGCAAATCCACCTCTTCTATATTCTACATTAAATCCTGACACTAATTCAGATTCCCCTTCAGCAAAATCAAAAGGGGTTCGATTAGTTTCTGCTAAACAAGAAGCGAATCAAACTAACCCTAACGGAAATGCAATAACTAAAAACCATAAATATTTTTGGTATATATAAAAATTATATAAATTATAACCCCCAATTAAAAAAACAAAAGATAATAAAATTAATGCCAAACTAACTTCATAAGAAATTGTTTGAGCTACTGCCCGTAATCCCCCTAATAAAGCATAATTTGAATTTGAAGATCATCCAGCCACCATTACTGTATAAACCCCTAATCTAGTACAACATAAAAAAAATAAAGCCCCCAAATTAAAAGAATATAATTTAATTAATAAAGGTACACATATTCATACTAATAATGCTAAAAATAAAGAAAAAATAGGAGAAAAATAATATGAAATATAATTAGATAATAAAGGATAAGTTTGTTCCTTAGTAAATAATTTAATTGCGTCACAAAATGGTTGAGGTAACCCTATTAATCCTACTTTGTTAGGGCCTTTTCGAATTTGAATGTAACCTAATACTTTACGCTCTAATAAAGTTAAAAAAGCTACCCCAACCATAACACAAATAACTAATAATAATCTTCCAATTAATGGTAATACTAAATCTATATAAAACAAGTACTATTTGTAATATAAATTACATATATAAATTCTAAATTTATTGCACTAATCTGCCAAAATAGTAATTAATTTAATAATAATCTTATTTTAAAAATTAATATTTTTAATATTTGGTCCTTTCGTACTAAAATATTATATAATAAATAAAGATAGAAACCAACCTGGCTCACGCCGGTTTGAACTCAGATCATGTAAGAAATTAAAGGTCGAACAGACCTAAATATTTGAACTTCTACACCCAACTTTATCTCTTAATCCAACATCGAGGTCGCAATCTTTTTTATCGATATGAACTCTCTAAAAAAATTACGCTGTTATCCCTAAGGTAACTTAATTTATTAATCACTAATAATGGATCAATTATTCATTAATTAATGTAAAATTTATATAAAAGTTTATTAAATTTTATTGTCACCCCAACAAAATAATTATAAATATAATACTTAAAAATTTCTATATAAATAAAATATATAAATTATTAAGATCTATAGGGTCTTCTCGTCTTTTATTAAAATTTTAGCTTTTTAACTAAAAAATAAAATTCTATTAAATTTTATATGAAACAGCTAATATCTCGTCCAATCATTTATACAAGCCTTCAATTAAAAAACTAATGATTATGCTACCTTTGCACGGTTAAAATACCGCGGCCCTTCAATTAATATCAGTGGGCAGATTAGACCTTAAATAAATACCAAAAGGACATGTTTTTGATAAACAGGCGAATACTATATTTGCCGAGTTCTTTATATAAATTTTACTTTATTTATATATTCATACAAAAATATATACTAATTTTATCATTATTTCTTTATTTTTATAATTAAAATAAATATTTTAATAAATAATTAAAATTAAACTAAATAATTAATTTTATAAAATAAACTATAACATATTTATTAATAATTGCTAATTCTAAGCATATATTTATTAATTTAATTTAATTAATTTTTAATTATCTATTTTAAAGCTTATCCCATAAAATATTATTATTTTAAAATATTAAATTAATTTAATTAAATTAATACATTTAAAATAAATGAATTAAATTCATTTCTTAAAAAACTAGATACCTTTAAAAACGATTAACTTTTCATTTCTAATAAATTATTATTAATTATTTTTCTACAGAAACTAATATAATTTATTAACTCTTTTAAAATCGAGAAAAATAATATAATTATTTTTTAATTAATAAACCCTGATACACAAGGTACAATAAATAAAATTTTCTTTTAAAATATTAATTTTTCAAATTATTTCAATTTTATTTTACAATACTAATAAACTATTATAAAAATTATTTTTTCTTTATAAAATACTAAAACAATTCATTTTATAATTATTTTTAATAAAAATAAATTAACCACAAAAAATATTAATAAATAAAAATTATCAATTTAATTTGATTTGCACAAATATATTTTCAATGTAAATGAAATGCTTTACTTAATAAGCTTTAAATTGTCATTCTAGATACACTTTCCAGTACATCTACTATGTTACGACTTATCTTATCTTAATAATAAGAGCGACGGGCGATATGTGCATATTTTAGAGCTATAATCAAATTAATTATATTTATAATTTTACTATCAAATCCACCTTCTATGAAATATTTCAATTTCATTTCCGTAATAAATAATTTTATTGTAACCCATCTCTACTTAAACATAAACTGCACCTTGACCTGACATCATTATTTAATTAAAAATTTAGAAAATTATTATTCTTATAAAATATTCTGATAACGGCGATATACAAGTTGATAAACAAATTTAAGTAAGATTCAACGTGGACTATCGATTATAGGACAGGTTCCTCTGAATAGACTAAAATACCGCCAAATTCTTTAAGTTTCAAGACCATAACTATTACTACTCAAGATTTTATAATTACATTTTAAATAATAGGGTATCTAATCCTAGTTTATAATTAAAATTTCTTAGCTTCAATTATTCTTATTAAATTAAATTATTATAAATTTAAAATTTCACCTAATAAATCTATTTTTAATTTAAAATTTCAATACATTTAACTATATCTAATAAAATTTATTTATATTTTTTGTATAACCGCAACTGCTGGCACAAAATTTGTTAATACTAAATAAAATCACTATTTCTAAATTTCTTTAAAATTTATAATATTAATTACTGCGAATAAAATAAAATATTATATTTTTAAAATATAACACAATCCACACAAAAATTTACATGTAAAATAAATTAACAATAAATTTTTAAGCAAGAATAAAACTTTATATTTAATTAAAATTTTAATAAATTTAACAAAAGTCTCTATTAAATACTTATTTAAATATTTATTTATAAAACTTAAATAAATAATAACTATATATTTATTAAAATAACATAAAGTTAGTAATTTTTTTAATCAAAATAATACTACATTTTTTTTAAAAAATAAAATAATATAATCCCCTTAAATTATATTATTTAATGTATACATATAAATTATATTAATAAATTTAATTATAACTAATTTCATTTATAAATAAATACTTAAATATTAAATAATAACTTATAAATTAATATTAATTTAAATAATATAAAATTAGTAACATTTTTTCTCAAAAAATTAAATTTTAAAATAAATAAATAATATAATCCCCTTAAATTATATTATTTAATACTATAATTAATAAAAATTATATATACATATATATTAATTAATTTTACTTATAAATAAATATTTTAAGGATTTGTTTTTTTTTTTTATTTTTTTTTTTTTTTGTTTTTTTTTTTTTTTTTTTTTTTTTTTTTTTGTTTTTTTTTTTTTTTTTTTTTATTTTTTTTTTTTTTTTTTTTTATATTTTTTTTTTTTTTTTTTTTTTTTTTTTTTTTTTTTTTTTTTTTTTTTTTTTTTTTATTTTTTTTTTATTTTTTATTTTTTATTTTATTTTTTTTTTTGTTTTTTTTTTTTTTTTTTTGTTTTTTTTTTTTTTAAAAACCCCCCCCCCCCCCCCCCCCCCCCCCCCCCCCCCCCCCCCACCCCCCCCCCCCCCCCCACCCCCCCCCCCCCCCCCCCCCCCCCCCCCCCCCCCCCCCCCCCCCCCCCCCCCCCCCCCCCCCCCCCCCCCCCCCCCCCCCCCCCCCCCCCCCCCCCCCCCCCCCCCCCCCCCCCCCCCCCCCCCCCCCCCCCCCCCCCCCCCCCCCCCCCCCCGGTTTAAAGAAGTGTGACGCTAAAGTGTGACGCTAAGGTTGGGGTGAAAATGGCATAAAAACTACCCAGGAAACATTATGATTCGTTAATGAATCGTTAACAAATTACTTT